AATTTAGTTAAGATTATGTATTTATTAAAATCCTTTTATCATATATGATAAATTTAAATTATCTTATTTAATTATTATTTCAATTAACAATTTATTTTTTTTTGTTATTTATTAGATATTTTATTTTTATATTTAATTAGGTGTATTATTTTAACTTTTAATAATTAAAATTAGGGTGAATTGGTTTTTTTGAAATAGGCTGTTTTCATCTAATTTTTTACAATGAAAAACGGTAAATTACTTAGGGGGTAATTTCTGAGCAGCTCGAAATACTAATGAATTTTATTTACAAGAAATTTTAATTTATTAGTATTATACTTAAAAATAGTTATTTTTGTGTAAAGTATTCATAAAGTTATTAAATTGTGGTTTTGTTATTTAATTAATATTAAAGTTTTATTTTGGCTTTAAATTTTATTATTGATTTATTTTATATGTAAGTTTTTGCGTGTGTTTTTATTTATTTTAATAATAAATAAATTTTAGTTATAATCTCAGTAAATAGCTTTATTAATCAAGGAAACTTGGAAATAGTAATTTCATAGAGTATTGGCCAAATTTGTGCCAGCAGCCGCGGTTACACAAATAATGCAAATAAAATTTGTTCAGTGTGAGTTAAAATGATAATTTAAAATAAAGTTGGGTTTATTAGGTGAAATTTTAAATCTAATAATTTTTAATATTTTAGATTTTGAAGCTTGTAAATTTTAGATATAAACTAGGATTAGATACCCTATTATTTAAAATGTAATTATAAACACTAAGGTAGTAGTAGTTATGTTCTTGAAACTTAAAAAATTTGGCGGTATTTTAGTCTATTCAGAGGAACCTGTCCTGTAATTGATAATCCACGATGAACCTTACTTAAGTTTGTTTTTTTCAGTTTATATACCGTCGTTATCAGAATATTTTATTAGAATAATAATTTTCTATAATTTAAATAGGAATGTATATCAGATCAAGGTGTAGCTTATATTTAAGTAGAGATGGGTTACAATAAATTTATTTAAACGGATCTAATTTTGAAATAATTTTAGTGAAGGTGGATTTGATAGTAAAATTTTAAAGATTGTAAGTTTGATTTTAGCTCTAGAATATGCACACATCGCCCGTCGCTCTTACTATTAAGGTAAGATAAGTCGTAACATAGTAGATGTACCGGAAGGTGTATCTAGAATGACAATTTAAAGCTTATTTAGTAAAGCATTTCATTTACATTGAAAAGATTTTTGTGCAAATCAATATAAATTGATCAATATTTGTTTATTAATTTTTTTTGTGTTAGAAATTAATTTATTAAAAATAATTATATAGATTTAATGTTTTAGTAATTTTTAATGAAAAAATAATAATAATAATAGTTAATTAGTATTGTGAAAGATTACTGAAATATTTTGAAAAATTTTTGTTTTAAAAGAAAATTTAATTTATTGTACCTTGTGTATCAGGGTTTATCAAATAATTAATAAATATTTATTAATCTCGATTTTATAAGAGTTAATGATTTATGAAAGTTAATGTGTCAAAATTATTTTTAATAAATTATTAGAAATGAAATGTTATTCGTTTATAAAGGTATCTAGTTTTTTTAGAAATAAATTTAATTTACAAATTTTTGATTTTTTGGTTATTTGTTTAATCGAAAAATTTAATAATTTGAATATCTTAAGGGATAAGCTTTAAGATAAACTATTAAAAATTAATAAGTATAATATAAAATGTATGCTTAGAATTAGCAATCATTATTAAGTTTGTTATAAATTATTTTATGCTTTATATTATTTATTATATTTTAATTTATTTATAAAAATTTTTTTATTAATAATTTATAAAAAGTAATAATGGTAGAATTAGTATATTTTTATGTTTATGTAATTTTACATGATAAGTTTATATAAAGAACTCGGCAAATTTTTTACCCGCCTGTTTAACAAAAACATGTCTTTTTGAGTTATTTTTAAAGTCTGACCTGCCCACTGAATTTTTAAATGGCCGCAGTATTCTAACTGTGCAAAGGTAGCATAATCATTAGTCTTTTAATTGAAGGCTGGTATGAACGGTTGGACGAGGTATAAGCTGTTTCATATAAATTTATAATAGAATTTTATATTTTAGTCAAAAAGCTAAAATATTATTAAAAGACGAGAAGACCCTATAAATCTTTATATCTTATTATATTTAAATTTTTTGGATTTGTTTTATTTTTATATAATAAAATATTTTGTTGGGGTGATGTTAAAATTTAATGAACTTTTAATTTTTTAAAACATTAATTTATGAATTATTGATCCATTATTAGTGATTATAAGATTAAGTTACTTTAGGGATAACAGCGTAATTTTTTTGGAGAGTTCATATCGATAAAAAAGTTTGCGACCTCGATGTTGGATTAAGATATAATTTTAGGTGTAGCCGCTTAAATGTTAAGTCTGTTCGACTTTTAAATTCTTACATGATCTGAGTTCAGACCGGCGTAAGCCAGGTTGGTTTCTATCTTTAATAAATTATAATATCTTAGTACGAAAGGACCAGATATTAAAATAATTATATTTTTAAATTAGACTATGATTAATTTAAATAAAACTATTTTGGCAGATTAGTGCAATAAATTTAGAATTTATTTATGTAATTTATATTACAAATAGTACTTGTTTTTTATAGAATTTATTTTGTCAGTTGTTGGAAGTTTAATTTTAGTTATTTGTGTTTTAGTAAGAGTGGCTTTTTTAACTCTTTTAGAGCGTAAGGTATTAGGATATATTCAAATTCGTAAGGGTCCTAATAAGGTTGGACTTATAGGAATTCCTCAACCCTTTTGTGATGCGATTAAGTTATTTACTAAGGAACAAACTTATCCGCTTTTATCTAATTATATTTCTTATTATTTTTCACCTATTTTTTCTTTATTTCTTTCTTTAGTAGCTTGATTATGTATTCCTTTATTTGTTAAATTATTTTCTTTTAACTTGGGATTATTGTTTTTTTTGTGTTGTACTAGTTTAGGTGTGTATACTGTTATGGTAGCTGGTTGATCTTCAAATTCTAATTATGCCTTATTAGGAGGGTTGCGTGCTGTAGCACAAACTATTTCTTATGAAGTTAGAATAGCTTTAGTATTATTATCTTTTGTATTTTTAATTGGTAGTTATAATATTTTAGATTTTTTTTATTATCAAAAGAGAATTTGATTTTTAGTAATTTTATTTCCAATTAGTTTAGTTTGATTTTGTATTTGTTTGGCTGAAACTAATCGAACTCCTTTTGATTTTGCTGAGGGGGAATCTGAATTAGTTTCTGGGTTTAATATTGAATATAGAAGAGGTGGATTTGCTTTGATTTTTATGGCTGAATATGCTAGAATTTTATTTATAAGTATGTTGTTTTGTGTTATTTTTTTAGGATGTGATTTATTTAATATTATATTTTATGTTAAGTTGACTTTTATTTCTTTTATATTTATTTGAGCTCGTGGTACTTTACCTCGATTTCGGTATGATAAGTTAATATATCTGGCTTGAAAGAGATTTTTGCCCTTTTCATTAAATTTTTTGTTATTTATTATTGGGTTTAAATTGTTATTGATTTGTTATATGTGGTTAATAAAAAATAGTAAAGTTAATAGAAAGGTTGATCTCTATCTTATGTTTTCAAAACATACGCTTGTTCAAGCTCATTAACTTAGTTGATTAGATTATCTCATCATTTGTTAATTAATGGGTTGATGATGTAATATAGGAAGTAAATAACGGTTAAAATTTGTCCTACTAAAACGTAAGGTTCTTCTACTGGTCGGGCTCCAATTCATGTTAAAAGGATTACTGTTACTACTATAGATCAAAATAAAATTTTATTAATAGGATAAAATTGAATCCCCCGGAATTTTCTTAAATGATAAAATGGGAGAATAGCTAGAATGGCAATTGATAGAACTAGTGCAATTACTCCTCCTAACTTATTAGGGATAGAACGTAGAATTGCATAAGCGAATAGGAAGTATCATTCAGGTTGAATGTGGACTGGAGTTACTAAAGGATTAGCTGGGATGAAATTATCTGGGTCTCCTAATAAGTATGGGTTAATTAGTGTTAGTAGAAGTAGTGCTATGATTATTACAATAAATCCTACAATATCCTTAAATGAGAAGTACGGGTGGAAAGGAATTTTATCAATATTAGAATTTAATCCAATTGGGTTGTTAGAACCTGTTTGGTGTAGAAATAATAAATGAATTAGTGTTATAGCTAGTACAATGAAGGGGAGAATGAAGTGGAATGTGAAGAATCGTGTAAGAGTTGCATTATCAACAGCGAACCCTCCTCATACTCATTGGACTAAATCAATCCCTAAATATGGAATAGCTGATAATAAATTTGTAATTACTGTCGCTCCTCAGAATGATATTTGTCCCCAAGGTAGTACATATCCTATAAATGCTGTTGCTATTACTAAAAATAAGATTAAAACACCTACTAATCATGTTGGTGTAAATAAATATGATCCATAATAAATACCTCGTCCAACGTGTAGATAAATGCAAATGAAGAAGAATGATGCTCCGTTGGCGTGTAGAGTTCGTAATAATCATCCGTAATTTACGTCACGACAGATGTGGTTTACTCTATTGAATGCTAAGTTAATATCTGCGGTATAGTGTATAGCTAAGAATAGTCCTGTTAGAATTTGAATAATTAAACATAAACCTAATAAGGATCCGAAGTTTCATCAAGCTGAAATATTTACAGGAGCTGGTAGGTCTACTAAAGCATTATTTGCAATTTTAAATAGTGGATGTTGGGTTCGTAATGGTTTGTTCATTAGTTTATTGGTCGAAGTGGTCCATAGAATAATTTAGTGATTTTTACTACGGCAATTAAAGTAATTAATAGATAATTTATTAGTAGAATAGTGATTAAGTTTGTTGGGAAGTTGTATAACTTATTTAAGCTTAAAGCATTTTCTGGTATGAGAATGTTTATTTGGTTGTAAGGTTTTATTTCTAAATTTTGAATAAAAGATGTTGTTGATGATTTATCTACGAATATGTAGATAAATATTATTAATGATATAATTATAATAGATGTTGTTGTTAATTTTATTGATAAAGAGAATATTTCATTTGAGGCTAAGGATGTTACATAAATAAATAATACTAATATTCCCCCTAGAAAAATTAGGAAAAGAATGTAAGAAAATCAAAATCTTTTTGCTATTAATCCTGTTAATAAACAGATTTGTAAGGTTTGGATTAGAAGTATTAATCCTATTGCTAATGGGTGGTTTATTTGAATGAAAATAATTCTTGAAATTAATGTAGAAGTATATAATAGTAATTGTATAATATCAGGAGGTAGTTTAATTAAAATATTAATTTTGGGGATTAATGATAAAGTAATTTCTTTTCTCTTGAAGTTTTAAAAGACTTAATCTTATTTTTGATTTACAAGACCAATGTTTTTATTAAACTATTAAAACTAATGATAATAAGTTTATATTGAGGATTACCTTGTTTTTTATTTTTAATAGGAATTTTTGTTTTTGTTTCTAATCGTAAGCATTTATTGTCAATGCTTTTAAGATTAGAATATATTGTATTAAATTTGTTTTTTCTTCTATTTATTTTTTTAAATTTAATAGATTATAGAAGATTTTTTAGTATGATATTTTTGACATTTAGAGTATGTGAAGGTGCTTTAGGTCTTTCTATTTTAGTGTCTATAATTCGAACTCATGGAAATGATTATTTTCAATCATTTAATGTTTTGCAATGTTAAAATTAATTTTTATAATAATTTTTATTAGACCTATTTGTTTTATTAATGGGTTATTTTGAATGGTGCAAAATTTATTATTTGTTGTTACCTTTATTTTTATTTTATTTAATTATTGTACAAATTATTTTGTAAATATTTCTTATTTTTTAGGTTATGATGTTATTTCTTATGGGTTGATTTTACTAAGTTTTTGAATTTGTACATTGATATTGACAGCTAGTGAGTCTGTTAATAAATACAATAATTATAAAAGATTATTTTTATTTAATGTATTAATTTTGTTGGTGTTTTTAGTTTTAACTTTTAGAAGCATGAATTTATTTATGTTTTATTTATTTTTTGAAAGAAGTTTAATTCCTACTTTATTTTTAATTTTAGGTTGAGGGTATCAACCGGAACGGTTACAGGCTGGGGTTTATTTATTATTTTATACTTTATTAGTTTCTTTACCTATATTAGTTGGAGTTTTTTATTTATACAGTAACATAAATTCTATAAATTTTTATTTACTGGCGAATTATATATTTAATTATGATTTGTTATATTTATCTTTAATTTTAGCATTTTTGGTTAAGATACCTATATTTTTAGTTCATTTATGATTACCTAAGGCTCATGTTGAAGCCCCTGTTTCAGGATCGATAATTTTGGCAGGAATTATGTTGAAATTGGGTGGTTATGGGTTGTTACGTGTTTTTTCATTTTTGCAAATTAGAGGAATTAAATATAATTATGTGTGAGTAAGAATTAGATTAGTAGGGGGGGTTTTAATTAGATTAGTGTGTTTACGTCAAACTGATTTAAAGGCTCTTATTGCTTATTCTTCTGTTGCTCACATAGGTATTGTTTTAGGGGGTCTTATAACTTTAACTTATTGAGGGCTTTGCGGCTCTTATACTTTAATAATTGCCCATGGGTTATGTTCTTCTGGATTATTTTGTTTAGCTAATATTACTTATGAGCGATTGGGTAGTCGAAGTTTGTTAATTAATAAGGGGTTATTAAATTTTATACCATCTATAACACTGTGGTGATTTTTATTGAGAGCTTGTAATATAGCTGCTCCTCCTTCATTAAATTTATTGGGTGAAATTTCTTTATTAAATAGAATTGTTAGATGGTCTTGAGTTTCTATGATTGCTTTATCTTTATTATCTTTTTTTAGAGCTGCTTATACTCTTTATTTATATGCTTATAGACAACATGGTAAGGTATTTTCTGGGGTTTATTCATTTAGAGGTGGTAAAATTCGGGAATATTTATTATTATTTCTTCATTGATTTCCTTTGAATTTGTTGATTTTAAAGAGAGATATTTGTTTATTTTGGCTATAATTAATCTAAATAGTTTATGTTTAAAATATTGATTTGTGGTGTCAATGATATGATTTAGTCATTTTGGATCGTGAAATATTTATCAATTTGTAGAATTAGATTTTTAATTTTAATTAGATTTAGAATTAGATTTTTTTCATCTAGTTTAGTTTTTTTATTAAATGATTATTCTATTTTTTTGGAGTGAGAGGTTGTTAGTTTAAATTCAGTTAGAATTGTAATAACTTTTTTATTTGATTGAATAAGTTTATTATTTATATCTTTTGTTTTATTGATTGCTTCTTTGGTTATTTATTATAGAAAGGAGTATATAAGAGGTGATGTAAATATTAATCGTTTTATTATGTTAGTTCTTATATTTGTTTTGTCTATAATATTATTAATTATTAGACCAAATTTGATTAGTATTTTATTAGGTTGAGACGGGTTAGGACTAGTTTCTTATTGTTTAGTCATTTATTTTCAAAATGTAAAGTCCTATAATGCCGGCATATTAACAGCATTGTCAAATCGTATTGGGGATGTTGCCTTTTTATTAGCTATTGCTTGAATGTTAAATTACGGTAGTTGAAACTATATTTTTTATTTGGAAAGTATGAAAAATAGATTGGAAATGGAAATTATTGGTGGATTAATTATGTTGGCGGCTATAACTAAAAGTGCTCAAATTCCATTTTCTTCTTGATTACCGGCTGCTATGGCTGCCCCTACCCCAGTTTCTGCTTTAGTTCATTCTTCAACTTTGGTAACTGCTGGAGTTTATTTATTGATTCGGTTTAATATTTTATTGAGAGGTAGATGATTAGGAGACTTATTATTATTGTTATCTGGATTGACTATATTTATAGCGGGATTGGGAGCTAATTTTGAGTTTGATTTAAAGAAGATTATTGCGTTATCTACTTTGAGACAGTTGGGGTTGATAATGAGAATTTTATCTATAGGATTTTATAAATTAGCTTTTTTTCATTTATTAACACACGCATTATTTAAAGCATTATTATTTATATGTGCTGGGGCTATTATCCATAATATAAATAACTCTCAAGATATTCGTTTGATAGGAGGATTAGGGGTTTATATACCATTAACATCTAGTTGTTTTAATGTAGCTAATTTGGCTTTATGTGGGATGCCTTTTTTAGCAGGGTTTTATTCTAAGGATATAATTCTTGAAATTGTTTCTTTTAGATATATTAATATGTTTTCTTTTTTTTTATATTTTTTTTCTACTGGTTTAACTGTTTGTTATTCTTTCCGGTTAGTCTATTATTCTATAACTGGTGAATTAAACTGTGGTTCTTTAAATATACTTAGAGATGAGGGTTGAGTTATGCTTCGTGGGATAAGTGGGCTGTTGGTAATAAGAATTATTGGGGGTAGAATGTTGAGTTGATTAATTTTTCCTACTCCTTATATGATTTGTTTACCTAGTTATTTAAAATTACTAACATTATTTGTTTGTATTGTTGGAGGGGTATTGGGTTATTTAATTTCAAATGTTTCTTTATTTTATGTTAATAAGTCATTAAATAATTATTTAAGTAGATATTATTTTGGTTCTATATGATTTATACCATATATTTCTACTTATGGAATTGTCAATTATCCTTTAATTTTGGGTGGCAGAGTTTGTAAGTCTTTTGATCAAGGTTGATCTGAGTTTTTAGGGGGACAAAATTTATATAATGAATTAGTTAAATATTCTCAGTATATATTTATTATGCATAATAATAATTTGAAGATTTATCTTTTATTATTTGTTTTATGAATTATTTTTTTATTTTCTTTCTTCTTAATATTTTATTCAAGTAGCTTAAATAAAGAGCATAACACTGAAGATGTTAGGGTAATTATATAATTCTTGGATATAGTTAATTAATTTTAGTAATTTATAAAAATAATAAAATTTTGTTTTTACAATGAAAATGTAATGTTTTTGTTAAACTATATAAACAGAAGTACAAATGGAGTTTAACCATTAAAAGATAAAAGTTAGCAGCTTTTTCTTGAACGTCATACTTCCTTAATTGGAGAATAACCTCAATTCTATCATTAACAGTGATAAGCCTCTTTTTGGCTTCAATTAATTTAAATAATTTATTATATAATAAAATTATTTTTATAAAGGTGTAATTTTGGTGCAATAGTTTTATTGATATAGAATAAGGGTATAAAATTTACCTAAGATTAGGTCGAAACTAATTGCAATAAATCGCTTCATATTCTAAGGTAGATTGATAAAATCAATACTTTTTGAATGCAAATCAAATGTTATAATTAACTACAACCCTAATTTGATCAGTTTAGTATACCTTGATTTCATTCGTGGTATAAGCCAATAATTAGAATGATAATGAAAATAATTGATGTGATTGATCATACTATAATATCTGAAATAGGAATAATTAAAATTATAGGTAAAATTAAAGCAATTTCTACATCGAAAATTAGAAAAATAATAGTGATTAAGAAAAATCGAAGAGAGAAAGGAAGCCGTGACGATGATTTTGGGTCAAATCCACATTCGAATGGTGAACATTTTTCTCGGTCTGTAAAGGCTTTTTTTGATAATACAGAAGCTAAAATTATCACTACTCTAGTAATAATTATTAGGATTGATCCTATAGTAATAATTGAAAAGATTATCTGTACTACTAACTAGTAGGCCTTATGATTGGAAGTCAAATATACTTATATACTATACAGATAGTTAATTAACCTCCTCATCAGTAGATTGAAATATAGAGGAATAATCAGACAATATCGACGAAATGTCAGTATCATGCTGCTGCTTCGAATCCGAAATGATGTGTTTTAGAGAAATGATTATTTAAATGTCGGATTAAACATACTAAAAGGAAAGTTGTTCCAATTAATACATGAATTCCGTGAAATCCTGTTGCCATAAAAAATGTAGAACCGTAAACTGAATCTGCAATAGTAAATGGGGCTTCAATATATTCATACGCTTGTAAAATAGTGAAATAAATACCTAATAAGACTGTGAAAAATAATCCTTGTGTAGCTTGGGAATGGTTACCTTCTATTAATCTGTGATGAGCTCAAGTTACTGTTACTCCAGATGATAAAAGGATGGCTGTGTTTAATAGAGGAATTTGAAATGGATTAAATGGTTGAATTCCAGCAGGGGGTCATGAAGCCCCTAGTTCAATAGCAGGAGATAGACTGCTGTGAAAAAAAGCTCAGAAAAATGAGACGAAAAATAAAACTTCTGATAAAATAAATAGAATTATTCCTCATCGAAGACCTAAAGTTACTGGCAATGTATGTAATCCTTGGAATGTACCTTCTCGTGACACGTCTCGTCATCATTGATAAACTGTTAAAATAGTAATTATATTACCTAATAGAAATAATGAGATATCATATTGGTGGAATCATTTAACTAATCCTGACACTGATGTTATGGCTCCAATGGCTCCTGTTAGAGGTCATGGACTATAATCTACTAAATGGAATGGGTGATTTGAGTGTGTTGACATTAATTTACTTCACTAGAGTATAAAGTACTTAAGACAGCAAATACATAAGATTGAATAATAGCGACAGCTGATTCAAGAACTAATAAAGCAATTTGACCTACTAGTAAAAGAGATACAATAGCATATGATAGAGAAGGGCCGGTATTACCTAGAAGAGTTAGAAGTAAGTGTCCTGCAATTATATTGGCTGCTAATCGTACTGCTAGAGTTCCTGGCCGAATAATATTTCTAATTGTTTCAATACACACTATAAATGGTATTAGAACTGCAGGTGTTCCTTGAGGAACTAAGTGGGCAAATATGTGTTGTGTGTGGTTAATTCAACCATATAATATAAAACATAATCATAAGGGTAAAGCTAATGTAAGAGTTAGTGTTAAATGACTTGTTCTAGTGAAGATATAAGGGAATAATCCTATAAAATTATTAAATAAAATTAATGAAAATAAAGATACGAAGATAAAAGTTGATCCTGAGTGTCCTGATGGTCCCAGCAGAGTTTTGAATTCTTTATGTAAAGTTAAAAGGATAGAATTTCAGAAAATATGTCATCGGGAAGGTATAAGTCAGTATGCTGAAGGAATCATTAATAATCCTAGGAATGTGCTTATTCAATTTAATGATAAATTGAAAATACTTGATGAAGGGTCGAATACAGAGAATAGATTAGTTATCATTTTCAATTAAGTGTTGTAGATGTATATTTTTTTGAGACCTGAGATTTAGGTGTTTGTGGTAATACAGAGTAATAATTTATTATACTAAACAAAATAAAAGTAATTGAGAAGATAATAAATAAGCTTAATCAACCGATAGGGGCTATTTGTGGAATTAAAAAATATTGAATAAGCCAATAATTTTAGTTTGACATACTAATGTTATACTTTAACTAATTTTTTCCATTAGAAGTAAGTGCTAATTTACTATAAGATGGTTTAAGAGACCAGTACTTGCTTTCAGTCATCTAATGATAAATTATGAATTAGCTCTACTAGTAATTCATTTAATGAAATGGTTAACTGGGATTCTTTCGATTACAATAGGTATAAAGCTGTGATTAGCTCCACAAATTTCAGAACATTGACCATAAAATAATCCTGGACGGTTTATTAAGAAATTTGTTTGATTTAGACGGCCAGGAGTTCCATCAACCTTTACTCCTAGTGAGGGAACTGTTCAAGAGTGAATTACATCTGCAGCTGTTACTAAGATTCGAATTTGTGAATTTATAGGTAAAATTACTCGATTATCTACGTCTAATAGGCGAAATCCATCTGTAGGTAATTCATTAGTTGGAATTATATATGAGTCAAATTCTACATTTATGAAGTCTGAGTATTCGTAACTTCAATATCATTGGTGTCCAATAGCCTTTAAGGTTACTGAGGGTTCATTAATTTCGTCAAGTAAGTAAAGTAGTCGTAGGGAAGGGAAAGCAATAAATAATAAAACAATTGCTGGAAGAATTGTTCAAATTATTTCAATAGTTTGACCGTGAAGTAGGTTCCGATTTGTATATGTATTAAAAAATAATATAAATATTAAATAACCTACAAGAGTTGTGATTATTACTAGAATTATAAGAGCGTGATCATGAAAAAATGTAAGTTGTTCTATAAGAGGGGAGGCTCTATCTTGAAGGCCAAGGGCAGCTCATGTTGTCATTGGTTTCTAATAAAAGTAAAATACTTTATATATGGAGCTTAAATCCATTGCACTAATCTGCCATATTAGAAGTTAGTTAAAAGAGGTAGTTCAGAATAACTGTGTTCTGCTGGAGGTGTGTTTTGAAGTCATTCAATTGAAGAACTAAGTTGTATAGGATAAATTACCTGACGTTGAGTAATTAATCTTTCTCAAATAATAAATAGTAAGAATAAAATGCCTAGTAAAGAAATTGATGAACCAATTGTAGAAACTACGTTTCATGTTGTATAAGCGTCGGGGTAATCAGAGTATCGTCGAGGTATACCTGCTAATCCTAAGAAGTGTTGAGGGAAGAAGGTGATATTTACCCCAATAAATATAATAATAAATTGACTTTTTAATCATTTAGGATTTAGAACAAGTCCTGTGAATAATGGATATCAGTGAACAAATCCTGCTATAATAGCAAATACTGCTCCTATAGATAGTACATAGTGGAAGTGGGCTACGACATAGTAAGTGTCATGAAGAATAATGTCTACAGAAGAATTAGCTAGTACTACTCCTGTTAACCCTCCCACTGTAAATAGGAATACAAATCCTAAGGCTCATAGTATAGCTGGAGAGTAATTTAGTTGTGTACCATGAAGGGTGGCTAATCAACTAAAAATTTTAATACCTGTTGGTACAGCAATAATTATTGTTGCTGAAGTGAAATAAGCTCGTGTATCGACATCTATTCCTACAGTGAATATATGGTGGGCTCAAACAATAAAACCAAGTAACCCAATTGCTATTATTGCGTAAATTATCCCTAAAGATCCGAATGTTTCCTTTTTTCCAGATTCTTGGCTAATAATGTGGGAAATTATACCGAATCCGGGTAAAATTAAAATGTAAACTTCTGGGTGCCCAAAGAATCAGAATAAATGTTGGTATAAAATAGGGTCTCCACCTCCGGCTGGGTCGAAGAAAGAGGTATTTAAGTTTCGGTCTGTTAATAATATAGTAATAGCTCCAGCTAAAACAGGTAATGAAAGTAGTAATAATAAGGCTGTTAGCACTACTGCTCAAACAAATAATGGTATTCGGTCGAATGTAATCCCTGTAGATCGTATGTTAATTACTGTAGTAATAAAATTTACGGCTCCTAAAATAGAGGAAATTCCAGCTAGGTGTAAAGAAAAAATAGCTAGATCAACAGAAGCTCCTCCATGAGCGATGATTGACGAGAGGGGAGGGTAAACAGTTCAACCTGTCCCGGCCCCATTTTCTACTATACTGCTTACTAAAAGTAGTGTAAGTGAAGGAGGCAGTAATCAGAATCTTATATTATTTATTCGTGGAAATGCTATATCTGGGGCTCCTAGTATTAGGGGTACTAGTCAGTTACCAAATCCTCCAATTATAATAGGTATTACTATAAAAAAAATTATTACAAATGCGTGAGCTGTTACGATTACATTATAAATTTGATCATCTCCAATTAGGGCTCCTGGGTGACCTAATTCTGCTCGAACTAAGATTCTTAAAGATGTTCCTACTATACCTGCTCAAGCACCGAAGATAAAATATAAGGTTCCAATATCTTTATGGTTTGTTGAAAATAGCCATTGTCGCGATTAAATGGCTGAAGTTTAGGCGATAGACTGTAAATCTATTTATAAGAATTTATTCTTTTTAATCAAGGCTTTATAGTCAACAATGACATTAGACTGCAATTCTAAAGGAGTAAAATTTACTAAGGCTTAAAAGACTAGACTTATATTTATAGCTTTGAAGGCTATTAGTTTGTTTAACTTAAAGCCTTACTATAAATTTACAAGAATAGGTAAATTATGGAAATTAGAATTAGTCTAAATGTAGAAATAAAAGATAAGATTAGTATGGTTTTGAACGATGCGTTATTGACGAATGAATTTATAGTTCAGTTGCTTTCATAATAATTTAACATAAAAGCTGCGAAACAAAGTCGTAAATAGAAGAATAAGGTAATTAGAGTTATTACTGTTATGATAGTTATTAAAAAATATTGTCTTTTTATAACTAGTATTTGAATAACTAATCATTTGGGTATAAATCCAATGAATGGAGGGAGTCCTCCTAAGGAGAGAAGATTTAAGAACAGCATAAATTTTAAGATTTTTGAGTTAAAGAACGAATTAAATAGCTGATTAATATGATACATTTTAAAGTTATTAAACATAAAGATTAAACTAAATGATAAAAAGGTATAGAATGTGAAATAAATTAATCATATAGATTCATTAGCTTGTATAGCAGCCAATATTCATCCTAAGTGATTAATTGATGAGAAAGCTATTAATTTTCGTAATGATGTTTGATTTAATCCTCCTAAAGAACCTACGATTGTTGATGTAATTACTACTAATAGAATAAATTTTCTTTGTGTGAGATAAGAAATTAATATTAGAGGGGCAATTTTTTGTCATGTTATTAAAGTTAAAGCATTTATTCAAGATAGACCTTCTATAACATTGGGAAATCAAAAATGAAAAGGAGCAGCACCTCTTTTTAAAAGGAGAGAGGATGTAATAATTAAATCGTTGTATATGGAGTTTTCTTGCGTAATTGGAAAATTATTTAGGTATTCTATCATGATGGCGAACAATAGTACAGCTGAAGCTATTGCTTGTGTTAGGAAGTACTTAAGTGAGGCTTCTGTAGATATTAAATTATTACTATTTATTAGGGGGATAAATGATAATAAATTAATTTCTAAACCTATTCAAGCTCCTAATCAAGAATTAGAGGATACTGTAATTATTGTTCCTGTAATTAAGATAAAAAAGAATATAATTTTAGCTGAATTATTAAAAATTAAAAAGAAAAGGATTGGAACCTTTATAAATGGGGTATGAACCCAGTAGCTTGATTAGCTTATCTTTTTATATAATTGTTATATTTTGGTGTATGATGCACAAAAGTTTTTGATACTTTTAGAAATAGTTTAATTCTATTAAATATAATGAATGTAATATTATTACATAATTTACCCTATCAAGGTAACCCTTTTCGTCAGGCAATTCATT